GTGAGGCAAAGCGAGTGACAGGTATGCAATCCCCAGTAAAGTAACAAATAGACTATCTACAACCTCTTCTTTCATTTGTCCTGACAAATGTTCTGAAAGAAAAGAATAAGTGCAACCTAAGACGCTTTTTTTCGCGACAAGAGCGGTTATGTAGCATCAACAGGAAAGTGATTTGGCAGTTGCTTTAGCAGCTCCTTCTCTAAGACCGTCTTCAATAGCAGCGCTTATTCCAACAAGACCAGCAAGAGCGGATGCTCACCTAAGAGCAGAAATGCCGACATCTTTCCACGTTCAAGCAGCTAATCAGTAAACGACTTCTCCGTCACTTCTTCTTATAACCTTCGTGCCCCATAGCTGCCATAGTTAGATATGAAAGTTATCCCTCTTATCCCCTATGCCCCTTTGTTAGAGAATTAGACTTAACGGTAAATCAGTCAAGACTTCCTTACTAAGCTTTCAGTAAAGTGTAAGGTAGGCTAGGCCTTCCCCATAAAAGATCTCTCCTCTTCCGGTGTCAACGCCACTCCTTTTCGCGGGGTATAAGGAGAAATTTCGTTCTCATGGCCCATGTCGAAGGGAATAGAATTACATAGGTCTCTGCCGATGCTGCTAAGAAGCGCAGGGTTTTCATTAAATTCATAGATCTTATTAGCTTCTTCAATAGATAAGAGATCTATCATGCTTATTCGGGAAACGTAAGGAAAGTCTTCCTCCTTCTGCTCTTGGCTTCGTCCTTTAGTGATAAATATCGCTTTCGACTTGGAGCGGCTCACCCCCCTTGTCACTTAAGGGGAAAGCCCAACCTCTTTGTTTGAATCGCGATCTATGGCAATTTTACTTTCAACTTCTGGTAAAAAATCTTCATCCTGCTAATCCGGCCATTTCCGAAGACACCAGCTGTAGTAGCTGTTCTCTTCCCTTCCCCGAAAAGAAAATTTATTGATACCCTGACCGATCGACAGGAGCGAGGAAAAAACCTTCATGCCATTGACTACTTTACTAAGTGAGGGAGAACGGAGATTGTTGACGATTTGAAACCTCCCCAGCAGCTTTGTCCTTCTATCCATCAATTGCAGTAAGAGTGGAAGACAGGTCGAGTCTATTCTGCCCTATCGTTCTATGTAGTATGAAAATAAGTCCCCAACAAGCAAGGGATTGAGCGTTAGCGAAAGCCGTTGCTTGTTTGATGGAATTTGTTGCTCTTCGCTGCATTATACGCCAATCCGAACTCAAAAATTCGTCGCCAACTTTGGGAGTCTATGCCGAACTTCGCTGACTCACATACTCTACCTTGGTTGGTTGCTGGCGACTTCAACCAGGTTGGTTCTTCATCGGAAAAAACAGAGGGTTTGCCGGTTTCACAGAGGAGATGTGCTGAGAAAAAAGTTTCCGGACGTGAACCGAAATATCAAGCCTGTCTGCTATGACGAAACCTAACCAGTTGTCCAGCCAGAATCGAACGGAAGATGTGTCACCAGGTAGCCAAACTGATTCGGACTGGAGCAAAGAAGAACTTTCCCTAATGCCCGGCCAGGAGACGAATTTCGTTTTTGGGCATGGAGTTTAGCCAACGGTTTCGAAGGAAATCAAAGTAGTGAGCCTCCTTTGTAAGGAAATCCCAAGTGAAGCGGCAAAGCCCTATTTGCTGTCGAAATCGAACGGAGCCCCAATCCTCCTTCTTCTTTCGGTGAACAGACACGTGCCCATGCAACTGAAGTAAACCCTCGCTTGCGTATATCCCCTGTCCAAATGAAATTCCGCATCGCCGCTTCAATATCCTTAAGTAAAGAGCTCGGCCATTTGTATATCATCATAGAATGAACAAGAGACGAAGCGATCACCGAGTCAACAAGACAAACTCTGCCAACCATAGAAAGGGAAGAACCTCGCCACCGAGAGAATTTGCTAAGAATTTTATCCATGACGGGTTGAAAGAAAATTCTACGTGGTTTGCCGGGACTCCCAAGTATATGAATGGCAATGAACCCTCGGAAAAGCCAATGGATCGCTTGATACGCCTGCGGAGAGCTTGAGGTACCTGTGAGCCAAAGAAGATTTTTGATTTGGTATAATTCACACACTGTCCCGATATAGAAGCATAATGTTCAAAGATGCGGGAGAGACTCTGGCAATTCCTGCTAGATGCTTGACAGAAGAGAAGTATATCATCCGCATATAGAAGATGTGTAGGTACCCTCGTTTGTCGACCTGCGCGAATTGGTATAAGATCGCCAGTCTCAGCTGCATGAGAGATATATCTACTAAGCACTTCCTCGGCTAAGCAAAAAAGCAACGGTGAAAGGGGCTTGCCGGACTCCACGTGAGCAAGAAAAGAAACCATGCGGGGATCCGTTAAATAAAATGGAAATACGGGCTGATTTGAGGACTATATCCACCCATTCCGTAAATCTATCTGAAAATCCGAATTGCTTAAGCACCAATCGCATCCCATCTAACTGTGTCGAAAGCTTTATGGATGTCAACTTTGAGAGCCCCCCAAACGCTTTTCGATTAATACAATTAATCCCCTCGGACGCAATAGCAATGCAGTCGTGAATTCTCTTCCCTCTGATGAAACCAAATTGATACTTGGAAATGATTCTACTGACGATGCTCGCCAACAATTTCGAAATAGCTTTGAATAGGAAGTTGCCAAGAACAATTGGTCGAAATAGCTCAACTTTATTGGCCCCTGGTGTTTTGGGTATGAGGGTTAGGAAGTTGGAATTTAGATTCTGTAGGAGGTTCCCTGTCTGGAAAAAATTCGATATTGCCCGAGTAATGTCCTGTTCAATAATCGGCCAAGCTGTATGGTAGAAAGTCCCACCGAAACCGTCTGGGCCCGGCGCGCTATCTGCATCCATCGAAAAAAGAGTTTGTTTGATTTCATCAGATGACGGTATTCGTGTAAGCTCGACGTTTTGTTCCTCCGAAACTAACTGTGGAATGACGGTATCAATTAAGGAAAAATCTGTTATTGCTCCCTCGCGCGAATAAGGTAGATAAATAATCCAGTATGTGGTATCGGATAATCTCAGTGTCGAAAGTCGTAGTACCATTGATGCATAAAGATGAAATAACACTTCGCGAAGTACGTATCTTAGCCATGCGGTGAAAAAATGAGGTGTTGCGGTCTCCATCTCTGAGCCAAGTAACTCGAGCTTTCTGACGTAGGAATTCTGCATGCGATCGCAAGCAACAATTTACTGCGTTCTGCGCTTCAACTTCCTTAGAAAAAAGTTCATCAGAATATCCTACAGCCCCGATTCTGAATATGTTCGAGCTGAGCTTGTGCATCTTCCAGGTTTCGAAAAACATCTCCAAATACTGAATGGTTCCATTCGGTGCTTAAGGCGTTTGAGTTTTCGTGTAACAAGGCACATCGGGTTCGAGTCCGTCATTGGTTCCTCCCACGACAGTTTAACCACTTCCATGAATCCATCATGATGAGTCCACATTGCTCGAAATCGGAATACCTTTGGTCCAGACATAATTGTGGGATTACATGCGACCTTTAACGGAGTGTGGTCAGAGCAATTACGAACAAGGGTAGTTGCATGTACAGTGGTCCAAAGATCCAAAAAAGAATGATTGCAGAGAGCTCGATCAATTCTGGACTGAACCATATTGGAAAAGTGACGGCGATTTGTCCAAGTATACGGATTACCCGCGGTGACAACCTCAAGCAGTTCACAGTCATCAATCATATCACGGAATTCCTGACAAGCAATTCTAATTGGCGGATTGGCGCTGTGTCTTTCATGCGCTCCCAAGACAGCGTTAAAATCCCCCATAACAAGTTTCGGCTTATCAGGGAGGCTCCGAATAATATTCCATAATGTCCTGCGCATCGTGTGTAATACATGTGCGTGTACAAATCCCAGAAGAAAACTGGATGACTGAAACGTACCTTCCAAAACCATGATTTGATCAGAGTTCACAAGGATGGATTGGACTGAAACTCTCGAAGAACAGAATACCCACAAGTTGGCCGTGTGTTCGACAATTTTCCGCAACAAACGTCAACCCCAACGACTGCCAAAATGATGTTCGTATACGAGAAGAACAAATTTTTTGCTCTGCAATACAAAGCCAATCAGAACAAACCTGTCTGCAATGCTCCCTGAGCATATCCCGGGAGTGTTCGTTTCCCATGCCACATATGTTCCAGTACAGGATAATGCTAGGCTGATGCGATGTTAAACGCGAGGGACCTCTTCCTTTCCGCGTTGGCTTACGTAGAATTCCTTTCGGAACCTCTTCCGGAAAATCTGACAACTCTGCCCATGACTTAGTTGCTGCAACCTGCATGACTTTCATTGCGGATGAATCATCTGAAGTAGTGATAACTACTGATGGCGCTGCTTGATCTGTGGTAGCTCGTCTTTCCTCCAGTTTTTGCTTAATTGCCTCTAAGCGCGAAGGTTGGTCTCTGTTATTAGCCGGCGGCGTGGGTGGCAGTGGGAGGTCCCTAGACGCCTGATAAGTAGACAGGGATGTGTCTTCTAACGGAGGCATTTCATCATCACTCAAAGGTTCATCCGTAGCACCTGTCCTATCCGTCAAAGCGGAATTGTTGTCCAGAGACTTCGTTCCTTCATTCTGTGAGAGCGATGATGTGGGGTTCGATGCATTGGGGTGGCGATCATCCTCGCCCACCACTTGTTCGACCAAAAGCCCAGCAGACATGGAGCAGTTTCCCTCGCCCACCATGTGCTCGACAAAAGTCGCAGATGACTTCGCACCCCCAGGTTGTGGTCCAGCATTGCCTACCATCTGCTTGACGAAAGTCCTTGGTTCTGTTGGTGGCTGTGATGAATCAGTGCCCTTACGCTCGCTCACCATGTGTTCGACGAAAGGCGCAGGGGCCTGAGAACCCCCAGGCTGTTGTGTCTCGCCCGTAGCATTGCCTACCACCTGTTCGATGGAAGTCTCTTCTTCTGTTAAGGCCTGAAATGCGTTATTGTGCGCCACATCCGGCATGGCATCATTTCCAGGTTGCTCCCCAGGAGCAGGTCCGGTCCCTTTATCCGCTGAACTGAGTTTTTCTCTGTATACTTTAGAGCTTCGTCCTCGAGAACGGCTTCTGTCAGTCTTGCGCGATCCAACATCCTCCTTATCTTTGTCACTGGATTTGTTTCGTCTACAATTGTTTACCGAATGGCCAATAATGCTGCAATGGGAGCAATACTCTGGGAGGCGTTCATAAGAGATAGACACAAAGGCACAATGGCCTTGTCTTTCCAGTAAAACAGTCTCTTCCAGAGACGACGACAAGTCAACCTCGACCAAAACCCTTGCGTAATGCCCAAACATTCCATCCAGCGAGTTTCCATCAATTTTAAGCGGCGTGCCTACTGCGCGCGCAATTCCGGTGATAATTTGGGGATCCCAATACTCCCAACTGAGTTCGTAGATACGAACCCAAATCTGTGCCGTTGATGATCGTTGCTTATATGGATTAAAATCAGGCACCCAAGGCTGCAGACGTAAAGCACCCGGTTTTAGCCCCGATTCCAAACTTTATCACGATCCGTCTTGCTGTCAAAGTGGAAATTGTAATATCCACGCCCAAGCGAAATCAGTTTCCATGAAGCAGAGGGTGTCCAAAGGCCATGCAATCGTGCCCTAAGATCCTCGATCTTCCAAGGTTGGTCACCTTTTGAAAGAACCAGTCTACCAATGAGCGAAGCTTGACATATCCTCACGCGCTTCTGATAAAGATCCTCGTCAATGCGAGTATAAATCACCTTTTTTCACCGGAAGTAGAGGCGCACAAGTTTCTGTTGTGTGCGTTTGATGATTTTTAGGGTTAGGGTTTCCAAGAAGAGCCATGGCGAATGACTTAGATGCATCTGCGGGGAGGGGAACTTCAGGTGGCAGTGTAGTCTTCTCCAATGAGGGAGGATGGGTGTCGGAGACGAGTAGTTTGGCCACGCCGGCAGAGGAAGTTCCGACGCCATCAGGTTTGGTGCCGGAGGAAGATGCCAAATCAATGGTGTTTTGGGTTGTGGGCGAAGGAAGGGTTGTTGATAAGGGTAATCAAAATCGGTCCCAAGGATACAAATAGAATAATGAACAAAAATAGAACTAAAAAAAGAGAAAGACAACTATAACTATTTAAGTCTCTCTCTAAGAAAGAATATATAGTTGTTCCTCCGCTCCACTAAGAGTATCAGTTACTCGAGAAAGACTGAATCTTATTCAAGTGAAGAAGACCGGGAACCCCTCTACGCGAATGTCTAGTCCTTCTTCCTCCCCTTTTCGATTTCAATACTGGACCTCGTAAATGGTCCTTTATTTAGAAAAGAAAAGGCATTTTATTTTCTGACATCTCGTGAGTGATTAGCGGAGCATTGAGTTACTTTTTTGAATCTGTAATGGTTTAAAGAACCTGCTTTTCTTCAACCCCCAGAAAAGAAAAAAAGGGAGAGGTACGTTCGTTGCAACGAATGAAACTTCGTCAACAGCAACTTTCACTTGTTAGGAGTAGGGGCTGAAAAGAGCTCTTTGTATAGGTTGGGTTTTCTGGGCTTTGATGCTTACCTTATTATTATGAAAAGGGGAAGGTTTGATAAAGGAGCTTTTCAGCCCTTTTGCTGGATTGTTGGTCCGCAGCCCCGCCCTATAGAATGAATAAGGAGAGGTTTATCGATGACCGAGCCACTCTTATACTACTCCTTACCTCACCCCCTTGTCACTTAAAGGGCGAAGTCGCGGAAGCGAGTCTAAAGGCCAAAGAGTCATCTTTGAAGCCACGAATTAGTCCTTACTCATAGTAGAGTGTAAGGCAGGTTTGGGTATAGCAGGACTTGAACCTGCGACCATTAGGTTAAAAGCCCAATGCTCTACCAACTGAGCTATACACCCAAAAAAAGATGTAGTAGGAAATAAGGATTGGTGCGGAAAAGAGGGTGGCCCCCCTTCCCTTCTTCTCATCATATTAAAGGAGCGCGGCTCTGTATGAGGCTCGTACTGCAGAGCAAGCGAAGAAAACGTAAGGGCGCGCGTTAGCACTCCTGCAAGAAAACGGCCTAGCTAACGCGCCCCTTATTGAAAATTCAAAGAAAGCCTTGATATGAATATGAGAAAGATGCGCTCAAGCTTACTAAGCAAACGTAGGCTTGGGCTCGAAAGCCGGCCTTACTCAACAAGCCCCTTTTTTTTATTAGGTTGGGTGCTTCTTTCCACTCATTGAAGATTCTATCTACAAAAGAAGGTCAACGGGGGATACTCAAATTGCTCTCACTGACACCATTTACGAGAAGGTGAGGTCGTCTTTCTTTCCAGCCGCTCAACTGTTCGAGCGCAATGCTTGGTTCCGATTCTACCTTTGTAGAATGCCTGGTCGAAGGTCCAGTACAGTAGGTAGCAGGCGTGTTCGTTTTGGCTCCCGAGCGAGAACGATAAATAGGCGATGCACCATCCTTGCTGCTACGTACGTTTTCCTTGACTTGACAGATTCATCCAATTGAATCCACACTCAAAGGAGGACCACAA